TACTCACCTCGATGGTTTTGCCATGATATCCCTTGAAGCATATATGCGATAGATAGGCTCCCGTAACCATGCCATATTCGCTTGTCTGAACAGAATTTATTTCGCAAAGAGATGGAATGCGGAATTCCACAAAAAGTTTTTTTTTCACGAGGTATAACTAACTATTCCTATACGGAATCGACCATGGATCAATTCCCCTTTCCTTCTATTTTGAAGTCTTGAATGCACCCATAATTCTGAGCTTCATGTTCCTCCTCCCAAGATACATGTCAGAGCTGGGGGCATCCCAATCAGATTGAATGAGATGACAGTTTCTCAGTCCAAATCTGTCAAATGAAAATTTCGATCAAATCACACATCGCAATATACTAGGCCCTCTAATTCCCTAAGGGGCTTATCTAAAAGATTCGCAATATAACTAGGAAGACGTTTCAAATACCACACATGAGTCACTGGACATGCCAGTTTGATGTATCCCATTTGGTACCTTCGTATACGAGAATCAACAAATTCCACCCCGCATTCTTCACAAGATTTTGGGTCTTCTTTTTCAGCCCCAATCCCTCGGTAATTTCCACAAGCACAAATCCCACTTTTTATGGGTCCAGAAATTCTTTCACAAAACAATCCATCTTTCTCCGGTTTATTGGTTTTATAATGAAAAGTATAGGGTTTTGTCACTTCTCCAACTATCTCTCCATTGGGTAGAATTTTTTTTGCCCAAGCCCTTATTTGTTGAGGGGAAACTAGTCCAATTCGAAGTTGTTGATGTTTATACTGGTCGATCATAGAATCGAAATTCTGATTCATTGAGATCAAGCTTCCTTCCTATTCATCTGGAAGTTTTTTTCAGATACAAGGAAATGATTCAGTTCCAGGGACAAAGATCGTAGTTCTCGAACGAGCAATCGAAAAGATTCTGGAGCACCCTCAGGGTTAGGTACTGTTGCTCCAATAATCGTAGCACCAAGTACTTCTTGACGAGCTCTAATATGATCGGATTTAGAAGTAAGCATCTCTTGTAAAATATGAGCAACACCAAATCCCTCTAGAGCCCAAACTTCCATTTCTCCTACTCTTTGTCCCCCTTGTTTGGCCCTCCCTCTAAGGGGTTGTTGTGTAACAAGTGCGTAATGCCCACTGGAACGTCCATGAATTTTATCATCAACTTGATGAATTAATTTTAGGATATAGGACTTTCCTATTAAAACAGGTTGTTCAAAAAGATCTCCTGTCCTTCCATCAAATATTCTGCTTTTTCCCGGATATTCGGGTTCAAATACCCATGGATTTTTTGTTTGCTTACTGGCTTCATATAATTCAGAAAACACTAGTTTTCTTGAGGCCTCTTGCTCATATCTCTCATCAAAGGGTGCTATTCTATAATGTTTCTTTAGCAGATCCCCCGCTAACCCGAGCGAACATTCAAATATCTGTCCCACATTCATTCGCGAGGGAACTCCTAATGGGTTGAATACCATATCAACGGGCGTTCCATCTTGCAAATAGGGCATATCTTGTCTAGACAAAATCTTAGAAATTATACCCTTATTCCCATGCCTTCCAGCTACTTTATCACCTACTTTTATTTCACGTTTCTGTAAAATATATACACAAATTCTTTCTGGATTAGAATTGGAACCCCCCTTTCTATGGACCCATCTCACATCAATAACTCGACCCCTTCCACCTATAGGTAGTCTTAGAGAAGTTTCTTTTGAAGTGGATACCTGAATGCCAAGTATAGCTCGTAATAATCTATCCTCCGGTGCATATGACGATTCGTTCGCTGTCTGAGGTGTTAATTTACCTACTAAGATATCACCTGTTTCTATCCAAGATCCCAGTATCACAATTCCATTTCTGTCTAAATTTCGGAGTAAATGAGCCTCTAAATGCGGGATCTCCTTAGTAATTCTTTCAGGACCTTGACTTGTTACATGAGTCTGAATTTCATATTTCCTGATGTGAAAAGAAGTATAAATATCTTCATAGACAAGACGTTCACTAATTAGTACTGCGTCTTCAAAATTGTAACCTTCCCATGGCATATAAGCTACTAAGACATTTTTTCCTAAAGCGAGTTCCCCGCCAGCTGTAGCCGCACCGCCCGCTAGAATTTGTCCCTTTTTAATGTATTTACCCCGCCGAACCTGAGTTTTTTGATGCATACAAGTATTTTTGTTGGAACGTTGATACATAACTAATGAAATGATTAGAGTATCCTCATTACTTGAGAAAATGATCTTGTGAGTATCAGTATAAATGATTTTTCCTTTGCGTTCGGCTATAGCTGAAATCCCCGAATCTAGAGCCGTTTGGCCTTCCAACCCAGTTCCAACAATGCACTTCTCGGACCGAGAAAGGGGAACTGCTTGGCGCTGCATATTCGAACTCATTAAAGCTCGATTCGCATCATTATGCTCGATAAAAGGAATGAGGGAAGCTCCAATAGAAAAATATTGGAAGGGAAAAATGCTTCTAAGATGAATCTCTTCCC